GAAAATGAAAATTTCAATTATTATTACAGTAATTTACATTCATAAAGTAAGGATAAAAAATTATACTAAAACTCAAAAGAGTACTTGATTCTGATATAAATCATAGGATTACCTAAGATTAAAACTTGTTCTAATAAAATAAGAACCCATTCTTTTAGTTAGTTTGTTCCAAATCATTAACGAGTTCATTATGGAATTTATTTCTTTTTCCCATCTCGATAAAAAACCCCCTTTTTATAGGGAAGGCTATAAGATCCGACATTTTCTATAAAATTCTTTTTTATTTATCCAAAGGGGTAAAAAAAATCCCTAAGATCTCTTTTATCAAACCATGTATCCTTTAACAGATTAATTGCTTTAATTACTGGTCTCATTCGAATTTAAAAATGGAATCTAGAAGTATTCTTTACTCGAGTTTGACCAGTTAATAGAAAAAAGATTATTAAAGTTTTCATTAGGCAACAGGTTTTAAATCCTTCGGTATTTTTTATTCCGTATAAATGAAATATAGAACGAAGAAAATAGACAGAGATTAAAATGAAAGGTCTTTTTTGGATTCTTTCTTTTATGAAGTTCAATTAATTCGATTTCTCTGGCAGAACATCGGATTCCATAGATATAGATGTGAATCATAAACAATAAAAAATAAAGGTACCAATCAATAAAAATGAGTCTTTCTTACGAATATTGTATGGATATAGAAAAACCCTTTTTGTTGAAAAAATAACATATATTTTTTTTTTTTTTTTTTTCTATCTCTAGTAATATTTTCTACTATATTTCACATATCTCTATTTTTTTATGAATAGAATATTATCTAGAGAATAAAATAAATAGATAATGAATAGTAAAGAACAATTCGTTTTGACCAATAGATGTCTTTCACATCCAACTATAACAACGAGTAACCCCTTCATTTTTAAATGGCAGTTCCAAAAAAACGTACTTCTAGATCAAAAAAGCGTATTCGTAAAAATATTTGGAAAAGGAAGGGATATGGGGCAGCCTTAAAGGCGCTGTCATTAGGTAAATCTCTTTCTACCGAAAATTCAAAAGGTTTTTTTGTGCGACAAACACAAAAGTCATAAAAAAAGATTGGAATAATCTGAATCAAAAAATTGGCTCATTTCGTCGTTAATATGAAATTAAAAATTTCCACTACCTGTTGTTTGGGGCTAATCAATCTGAAATGGAACTCGCTTCGCTATTTAGGATATGTAGAATAAGAATTCTTTGATTTACTAAAATTAGAATTTCTAATAAAAAAAAACCTTTTGAAATAAAGAATAAAGACAAGATCCAAGGTTTGAACCTTTTTTTAGTCTTTTTTATCCCCCTTTTTTTTTTGGGGGGGGTCCTATTTTCCCCATCAATCTATTTGTCACAATTACAATAATCAAAGTTTTTTTCTCTCTATCTATAATAAGGTCAAAATAAGGTCAAATTTAAGATCTTTAGTTAAAATTAATGAATCGTTGAAACTAATAGATTCCATTTATTTTGAAAACTTTTTGTTTTTGTGTAACTTTATGACTTCTTATTTCTATGAATTAATATATAAATCTCCCATATATCTCCCCCTTTTAACCCAATCGACGAAAGCCTGGAATATTTTGTCCGAATAATATGTCAGTTTTGAATAATAAAAAAAAATAGGGTCTATTTTGTGTTCATTGATAAAAAAAAGAAAACTTTTTGAGTTCTATCACTAACTAGAACTAGAGGTACGAACTTTTTAGTTACAAGAGTTAGATTCCAGGAGAGGCACCAAAGCCCTAAGGTAAAAAAAAAAAAATGACACCCTAAAATAATGAACCTTCAAATTCCTATTTGAACGAAATTTTATTCATCTATTTTAATCTTTACTAAAAATTTTTCGTTGAGTTGACTCCTTCAATCTCGACGATTGACTATGAATAGGCTATTATGATATGAGTTCGAGCAAGCCGCTATGGTGAAATCGGTAGACACGCTGCTCTTAGGAAGCAGTGCTAGAGCATCTCGGTTCGAGTCCGAGTGGCGGCAGGCCATCTTCTAAAATAGATACAATAGATTCTATAATGAGAATAAGATTCTATAATGAATTCAACTCCTGATTTCTATTTCAGGACTCCTCTTTTTAACATTTTTATGATATTTTCAACTTTAGAGCATATATTAACTCATATTTCCTTTTCAATCGTTTCAATTGTAATTACAATTCATTTGATAACCTTATTTGTCGACGAAATCATAAAACTATATGATTCGTCAGAAAAGGGAATGATAGCTACTTTTTTATGTATAACAGGATTATTAGTCACTCGTTGGATTAATTCGAGGCATTTCCCGCTAAGTGATTTATATGAATCATTCGTTTTTCTTTCATGGAATTTCTCAGTTATTTATATAGTTCCGTATTTCAAAAAAAAGAAAAACCATTTAAGCACAATAACTGCGTCAAGTGTTATTTTTACCCAAGGCTTTGCTACTTCGGGTCTTTTAACTGAACTACATCAAT